CGCTTGATATTATCAGAAATGCCCAGAAAATATCATATTCGTGAAGCAGAAACATAAATGTACTCCTATTAATTATTTTATTATTGTGGAATATAAATATATGTGGAATATGATGAATTATTCGATTCGAATTGGAATTGTCAATTCATCCAGAACTTATTAGGCGAAACAAGAATTTATTTTGATCAAATCAAACCGCATAGTTTATAGTTTGTTTGCTGTGGGGCATGTCTTGTTTAAAGATTCATTTAACAGTAACAGAATTCCACTTACATTTTTTTTTATTTCGATTCTATTTCGATATGGTGTAGACATAGGGTTCTCTTACACAAACTAAATTCTATCGCTTTGTCTCGGTTTCTCTATACTTTATCCCTATACTCTATAAAATAAAAATAAAAATGAAAAAGTACTATAATATAAAATATAAAAAAATAAAAAAAAAGTAAAAAGTCAAGTAATTAACAAGTCAAATAATGAAATAGTAATAATGAAATAGTAATTAATTACTAATTACTAAACTAAAATATTAATTAAATATTATACTAGTAACTAGTACATATTCTAATACTAATTGATAATACTACAATAATGCGAATTAATCCTATGTTTTATTACATATATATATTATATAATGTAATGAGATAATGAAATAATGTAATGAGATAATGAAAATAAAATATTACATATATATATTACATATATATATTACATATATATAATGAGATAATGAAAATAAAAGAAAATAAAAACATATAATAAAAACATATAGAAAATAAAAAATATAAAAAAAAGAAAATAAAAATATAAAAAAATATAATTAATATAGAAATAAAAAAAATTTCAAAACTGAAAAAAAAGAGTCATTCCATTTCAGACCAATCTCGAGTACTAAAGAAAGATCGCGATTTGGAATAAACCAAAATACTTGTTTGTTTTGTTACGGCAATAACACTTAGTAATAGTAAGACCACCCGGTGGGTTGGATTTCACTACAAGAAAAAGGTTTGTTTTACAGCAAACCTACATTACACAATGAAACATACCACAGAGTGGTATAATAAATAGACGGAATCGTAAATTATCTAATCTACATAAGAAAGATACTTCTAATAGAAAGAATTAGACATTATCGAATGATTTGACAGACCAAATCCCAAAACCAACTCAACTCATAGAATATAGAAGAAGGAAATTGATACATTTAGGATAGGACCAATTCATTATCTCTGCATTATCTCTGAATCAATCAATTGGGGTTGTTGTTCTGCCAAAAAGCGATTAGTCAGGCGACTCCACAAAACAAATACAAGAATAAGTCCTAGATCTATGTGACTGTTGAAGTTTTTAGACAGAATCATGTCATGATTCTCACTTCATAAATTGACCGGATTCGATATACCAACGCAAAAATGTATCACTAACTCTTTAATCATGGACAGGAAAAGAGGAAAAAGGTCATATGATATGTAATCCATCCACGAAGATTAATGAAGGAAGATGAGTATTTTATCCGAGATTTTACAAATACTGATTAGATCTATTGGAATGAATTATTGTTTTTTATTTATTGTTTTTATTTTCATGTCCCTATGTATTTACATGAACATGTGGTAATACTTTTGGACCAACCAACCGGCTAGTCTATAAACAAGTACTAATGAGGAAATGAAAACTATACTAAAACGAAAATAGAATGTATTAGGGCTATACGGACTCGAACCGTAGACCTTCTCGGTAAAACAGATCAAACTGATTATTATCGAAATGATTCGAACTGTTTCAAAGACCCAACATGCATTTTGTTGCATTGGGCTCTTTCATAAACTGATGTAAAGATCAGTTAGTCCACCATATTTTTCTTTACAGGAAAATAATGAGATGGCTCCATGTGCTCTGATTCATCATTTGTATTCTGATCTAGGAGCAATACCAAAGTGTTTCAAAGAAGGGTTACCTTGACTTAGGTCTGCCTTCGGCCTAGATCAAACTAAGTTAGATGGATTCTCTATCGCTACGCTGCAAGAGTCGAATATGAGACTTCATACACCTTAAAGTTCATAGGACGAAAAAAGGTTATTTTGAGGCCCTTATACTCATTATGCCTAGCATTGAATGGACTGGGTATTTACCTTATCAACTATCAAATCAATGGTGGGTTCTATTTTATTTGGCACCTGAATTCGCACCTGAATCGGACCGAACCCAATATTTGTCCGGCTATTGTTCTCTTGTTCCCTCGAATCTATGGAGTAAGACATCGATTTGTCAATAAGATCAATTATGTTTATTGCATTGCATAATGGGCTCCCTTGAAAAGCATTGACGCACGTGTAAACGAGGTGCTCTACCTAACTGAGCTATAGCCCTTGTCATAGATATATTAACATATGGATAATTTCTTGTCAAGATGGATATTCCATAATCCCACATGATAGCTCTCTGATCCGTCTACTGTTAACAGATTGGTATTGCTTAGAAATAATATTCCACTTATAAT